AAAAATTCCATGATCCCTTCCCGAACCAAACATGAATCTTTCGATTCATTTGGCTCTCACGCTCAACGTAAATTACCATATCTTTATTGTTAATGTAATGAGCCTATCCTCTATTCTCTTGTCATATTCCAAAATGAAATCAAAATATCAAAATAATCCAAGACAAAAAAATTCGGAGGACTCTTCTGACCAAACAAAAAATATGTAATTGTCAGCAAAATTGTTTACTTTTTTAATCCAAGAAGTTTTTCTTACTTTATACACAAAATACATAGGTCATCGATTCAGCATTGGCTAAAAAAAAGGGATAAAATCCCCAATAAGTAGTTCAAATCATTTTATCAATATGAGTGTTCTCTATTGATAAAAATTATTTATTTGAAACCATCTCTATATTAACATAGTGGTAGAAAGAGTACCATGCTGCGTCTGGACTTCAAACAGTTTAGCTTTAACCATGTTAATGGGCCCATATTATTGGTTGATAGAGAATCAAAGTGGATTTTCCAATAAATTACGAAATGCTATAGTTCTTACATATGATTTCTGAATTTATTCAGAAGTAATTCGCGAGATCATGCACCCTTATTTCTTAGGTATAACTTTCCTAGTTATAATAGAAAAAGTACATCTGGTTGGATCCAGCCTATTCTTGAAATAAACAACTCGCACACACTCCCTTTCCAAAAAAGATCAAGACCCCAAGCACTACACTTAGATTTATTAGATTTGTTGCTAAAATATCGGTATTAAACCCGAAACTCCCGGCGGATGGCCATTGGCCCAAAGAAAGGAAAGAATCGGTTACATTTTTCATATGATCTCCTCTATAGATAGACTAAAAAATCGAACAGAGTTCTTTTTGTATTACTTTGCCCTATATATATTTCTAGTTTCCTACTTTCTAAATCAAATCAAAAATATATTCGATTTAGAATTAATTACCTTCTTGGTTGCAACCCCTCTTAAAAGGCCTACGAACACAAACGGGAAGGATGAAAGCGATTTCGTATGCTAATTCCTCATCCGCAAATCAGCCCTTCCCGTGGGTTATTTTCTCAACGAATAAGTAATTCTAGGAATGCAATGAAATCTTTATATAATTCGAAAAAGCAAAGCACAAGTCCAAGGCAATAAAATATGAAAAATTAAAATTTTTCATATTTCTAATATTAAACAAAAGGATTAGCAAATAAAAGTGCTAATGCTACAACCAAGCCATAAATTGTTAAAGCTTCCATGAAAGCTAGACTAAGCAACAAAGTACCTCGTATTTTTCCCTCCGCCTCGGGCTGTCTCGCGATACCTTCTACAGCTTGACCCGCGGCAGTACCTTGACCAACTCCAGGTCCAATAGAAGCAAGCCCTACAGCCAATCCAGCAGCAATAACGGAAGCGGCAGAAATCAGTGGATTCATGATAAGTTCCTCGTACCAAAAAAAAAATGGTTAATGATACATTCAACCAATGAACTATGACTTAATTATTCGATTGCTACGATTCATCCAGTCAAAGTAACGACGAACTTCGAATTCAAGTAATAACATTCTTGAATTATCAAAACTACTTTGATATCTCTTTTTTAGTTTCTCTCGATAAAGTTTTTGTGAATTCATACAACTTGAGTTTTTCCGTTTCTTTGTCCCGAACCGCTCTTTGACTTTGAATTCTTCGATTTTTTTATTGACTTCATCTTCAACTTACAGTCACATATGAGACAGAAGGACTTCTATAGAATCCCCATCTACACGCATATTCAATTAGTAGGGAAATTTAGATATATCTTTAGCTCGTATATAACTAGTCAATATCTAATATCACATATACATGTCTTTCTTCCACAATGTAAACCCACTCTTTCTTCATCTTGAATTCAATCGGATTTAATAAGGATGCGTCTAACCCTTGACAAGAGTTAACTTATCACCATTCAATTCCATATACCTAGTTCGACCTTCCCTCTACGAACCATTTATGAATCCCCGTTGTTATCAATTTTCCTTTCCCTTCCCCCTTGTTTATCATTATCCTGCAACCTAAATTGATAAGATAATCAATGGATAAATTGATTGGTCCGAATCGTTGCATAGAAATTAATTTGATTGATCTAAGTGCATACAATTTATTTTATTATTTATTAATATTTTCGTTTGGTCAATCGTTGAATAAAATAAACTCAAAAGGCGAATCGCATGTCGTAATATCGCAAGACTTCTTAGTCAAATTAGGAGTCCAAATAGTTAGGATTGGATGACCCGTCTAGATTGAATATTCATTGAGGGGAAGGTTTGATTATGGTATAAATGGACAAAACGGGAATTTTAGGAAAAAGATCTTTGAGATCTCTTTCCTTTTTTTCTACTCTAACTCTAATATCAATATTGTAATCTTTATTGCAATCTTTTTTTTCTATTACTCGAGATCGTATATAGTGTAGTTGTATTGTATATTTTGATTGGATTCCCTAAGTAAATTTTTTTAGCCATGCACACATTGCCTT